TCTAATTATAATTAAAAATTCGTTGGGCCCCTTAGGAACAGCCTTTCAAATTTCGAATTTGTATTCATTTGTGCCTTTACTAACTTATAATAAGATCTCTGTAATTAAATATTTGCAACTTGATAACGTAAAATATATTTTGCAAGTAATTAACTCTTATTTAATCGACGAAAACGGAAGGATTTTTAATCCGGATCGATACAGTAACGTTGTTTTGAATCCATTCAAATTAAATTGGTATTTTCTTCATCAAAATTATCATCATAATTATTGTGAGGAAACGTCCACAATAATAAGTCTTGGACAATTTTTTTGTGAAAATTTATGTATAGCCAAAAGAGAACCACACCTAAAATCGGGTCAAGTTTTAATTGTTCAAAGGGATTCTATAGTAATAAGATCCGCTAAGCCCTATTTGGCTACTCCGGGAGCAAAAGTTCACGGGCATTATAGAGAAATTCTTTACGAAGGAGATACATTAGTTACATTTATATATGAAAAATCGAGATCCGGCGATATAACACAAGGTCTTCCAAAAGTAGAACAAGTGTTAGAAGTCCGCTCGATTGATTCAATATCCCTGAACTTAGAAAAGCGGATTAAGGGTTGGAACAAGTGTATAACAAGAATTCTGGGAATTCCTTGGGGATTCTTGATTGGTGCTGAGCTAACTATAGTGCAAAGTCGTATTTCTTTGGTTAATAAGATTCAAAAGGTTTATCGATCCCAGGGGGTGCAGATTCATAATAGGCATATCGAAATTATTGTACGTCAAATAACATCAAAAGTTTTGGTTTCAGAAGAGGGAATGTCTAATGTTTTTTTACCTGGCGAACTTATTGGATTGTTACGAGCAGAGCGAACGGGGCGTGCTTTAGAAGAAACAATCTGTTATCGAGCCATTTTATTAGGAATAACTCGAGCATCTTTGAACACTCAAAGTTTTATATCCGAAGCAAGTTTTCAAGAAACTGCTCGAGTTTTAGCAAAAGCTGCTCTTCGGGGTCGTATTGATTGGTTGAAAGGCCTGAAAGAAAATGTTGTTCTAGGGGGGATGATCCCCGCCGGGACCGGATTCAACAAAGGATTGGTGCATTGTTCACGGCAACATACCAACATTCTTTTGGACAAAAAAACAAAGAATTTATCTTTATTCGAGGGAGATATGAGAGATATTTTATTCTACCACAGGGAATTTTTTGACTCTTCTATTTTAAAATATGCCTTTTCTAGGATTGAATAATTCTTAATAGCGGATTCCTGTTTTGAATTTCATTTTTTGTTGTTTGCTGTAGTCATTTGCTTTGGTAATTTGTTACCACTAAGAAAGTTCATAATGAATACAAAATAAAATAATGGTTCGGCTCATGCATAAATGGCCATCCACGGTACAAGAGAAGGTTCCATCGGAACAAAATTTTTTTTTAGTTGGGGGTACCCCCCCTTTTTAAGTGTGAAAATAAATGACAAAAAGATATTGGAACATCGATTTGGAAGAGATGATGAGAGCAGGAGTTCATTTTGGACATGGTACTAGAAAATGGAATCCTAGAATGGCGCCTTATATTTCTGCAAAGCGTAAAGGTATTCATATTATAAATCTGACTAGAACTGCTCGTTTTTTATCCGAAGCTTGTGATTTAGTTTTTGATGCAGCAAGTAGGGGAAAACAATTCTTAATTGTTGGGACAAAAAATAAAGCAGCTGATTTAGTGTCGCGGGCTGCAATAAGGGCTCGATGTCATTATGTTAATAAAAAGTGGCTCGGCGGTATGTTAACAAATTGGTCCACTACAGAAAAAAGACTTCATAAGTTTAGGGACTTGAGAACTGAACAAAAGACAGAGGGGTTCCACCGTCTTCCGAAAAGGGATGCAGCTGTGTTGAAGAGACAATTATCTCGCTTGGAAACATATCTAGGCGGGATTAAATATATGACAGGATTGCCTGATATTGTAATAATCATCGATCAGCAAGAAGAATATACGGCTCTCAGAGAATGTATAACTTTGGGAATTCCAACCATTTCTTTAATCGATACAAATTGTAATCCCGATCTTGCGGATATTTCTATTCCAGCAAATGATGACGCTATAGCTTCAATTCGATTCATTCTTAACAAATTAGTATTCGCAATTTGTGAGGGTCGTTCTAGCTATATACAAAATTCTTGATTAATAATAAGATAAATAAATCAAATTTTTTTTGAGGGAGGGTCTCCCTGTATGTCGATTTCTAAAATCGGTTACTACTCCCGAATCGTACAAAAGAAAAAGAGATAAAAAAACAGAGGATATTGTGTGATTAGTTTAGTTGGTATCCAAAACTAAAATATAAAATTCAAATAAATTTAAGTAAAAAAAGGGGGGAGTCTTGAATCAAAATAATTTAAAGTTCTTATTTCTGTCAGAGGGCAATATGAATGTTTTATCATGTTCCATCAACACACTAATAAAAGAAGGGTTATATCAGATATCTGGTGTAGAAGTCGGCCAACATTTCTATTGGCAAATAGGGGGGTTCCAAGTCCATGCGCAAGTCCTTATTACTTCTTGGGTTGTAATTGCTATCTTATTAGGTTCTGCAGTTCTAGCGGTTCGCAATCCACAAACCATTCCAACTGACGGCCAAAATTTCTTTGAATTTGTCCTTGAATTCATTCGAGACGTGAGTCAAACCCAGATTGGCGAAGAATACGGTCCATGGGTTCCCTTTATTGGAACCCTGTTTTTATTTATTTTTGTTTCTAACTGGTCAGGAGCCCTTTTACCGTGGAAAATTATCCAGTTACCTCAAGGGGAGTTAGCAGCACCGACGAATGATATAAATACGACAGTTGCTTTAGCTTTACTCACATCAGTAGCATATTTTTATGCGGGTCTTAGCAAAAAAGGATTAGGGTATTTCAGTAAATATATTCAACCAACTCCAATTCTTTTACCCATTAACATCTTAGAAGATTTTACAAAACCCCTATCACTTAGTTTTCGACTTTTCGGAAATATATTAGCCGATGAATTAGTAGTTGTTGTTCTTGTTTCTTTAGTACCTTTAGTGGTTCCTATACCTGTCATGTTCCTTGGATTATTTACAAGCGGGATTCAAGCTCTCATTTTTGCTACTTTAGCTGCGGCTTATATAGGTGAATCTATGGAGGGTCATCATTAACTATTTTTTTTTTTCAAATATTCGTTTTTAGGTTAGCCCAATTATAGAATAGTTGGTTTACGTGATGTAAGAAACACTTGTATATGTGATATTTGATATTGACTAGGTATACTAGGTATATATGAGTTAAATTAAAGATTTATATAATTTGCCCCCCTCCTTTTCTGAATTTTGATTTCGATAAGGATTCGATTAGAAGTTCGTCCTTTTTATCTGTTAATTGGCTGAAAAAAAAAAGAACGAAGAATTTAAAGAGTGGATAGGAACTAATATCAAAGTAATTCTTATGATTCAATAATATAATTATATTATTTCAATTAAAGTTTTTGGTTATTTTAGCTGGATGAATCGTAGTGATGACTTAATTATAATTAAGTCCTAAGTCATTGGATGCTTGTATCATTAACTATTTCTTTATTTTGGTGTGAGGAACTTATCATGAATCCACTGGTTTCTGCTGCTTCGGTTATTGCTGCTGGGTTGGCTGTTGGGCTTGCTTCTATTGGACCTGGAGTTGGTCAAGGTACAGCTGCGGGTCAAGCTGTCGAAGGTATCGCGAGACAACCTGAGGCAGAAGGAAAAATACGAGGTACATTATTGCTTAGTTTGGCTTTTATGGAAGCTTTAACAATTTATGGCCTGGTTGTAGCATTAGCGCTTTTATTTGCGAACCCTTTTGTTTAATCCTAGAAATCCGAAAGTTCTGAACTTTTTTTTTTTTAGTTTTTTAATTCTATCAAGATTTAACTCCTACAATTATTCATTGAGACAACAACCCTTGGGAAGGACTAATTTGAGGATACTGAATTAGCACATCGATTCGCTTTCTTCCTTCCCCTTATTCTTTTAGTTTAATTTAATGGAAACTTTTTTTTTAAGGGGGTGTTGCGAAAAAGGGAGGTTTAGGTTTTTTTTTTTATTGACATAAAACTAGGTCTCAAATTCTAGCTTAATTCTAATTAAGTCTCATTATTATTATTGAATAATTAAGTCTCATTATTATTATTGAAAATTAAACATTTTGGAAAATCAATTTGTAATATAGAATAGGTTTTTGATTCTGTTTACAAATATCCAAATAGGTAAATTAAATTATAAATTATTCAATGAAATTTTCTTTTTATTTTCAATAAAAAGAATAAAAAAAAAGGATCTAGTTCTTTTTTTTATAGTTTAGCTAGAAGAGGAGATTATATGAAAAATTTAACCGATTCTTTCGTTTACTTTGGTCACTGGCCATCCGCCGGGAGTTTCGGGTTTAATACCGATATTTTAGCAACAAATCCAATAAATCTAAGTGTAGTCTTGGGTGTATTGATCTTTTTTGGAAAGGGAGTGTGTGCGGGTTGTTCATTTCAAGAATAGGCTGGATTCACCCAGTGGCACTATAACTAGGAAAGAGTGCCCAATCCTGCGAATTACTTCTGAATCAAAAATTAAAAAAAAAATCATATTTTAGAACCATAGCATTTCGTTATTCTTTGGTAAGTCTACTTTACTTTGATTCTCTATCAACCAAAAATTTGGAACCGTTAATTAACATGGTTAAAGCAAAACCGTTTGAAGTTCAGATGCAACATGGTACTCTTTCTACTATAAATTTAGTCTAAAATGGAGTCTAAATTAAAAAATGAATAAGATTTTCAAAAAGAATAATTAGACTTTTTTCGATATAAAACACTCATGTCGATAAAAATTTTTGAGTCTTTTTTGTATAATGCAGAATAGATAACCTATGTATAAAGTAATAAGAATTCTTTGGATTTCAAGAAAAAATAAACAACTTTGCTGACAATTATAGATTTTTTTATTGGTCAGAAGAATCCTCCGAA